CAGATAGAATTGAACTTTCGATCGATCCGGGTACTTGGGAGCCTATGGATGAAGACATGGTCTCTCTGGATCCCATTCAATTTCATTCGGAGGAGGAGCCTTATAAAAAGCGTATCGATTCTTATCAAAGAAAAACAGGATTAACCGAGGCTGTTCAAACAGGCATAGGGCAACTAAACGGTATTACCGTATCAATTGCGGTTATGGATTTTCAGTTTATGGGGGGTAGTATGGGATCCGTAGTGGGGGAGAAAATTACCCGTTTGATTGAATACGCTACTAAAGAATTTCTACCTCTTATTATAGTGTGTGCTTCTGGAGGGGCACGCATGCAAGAAGGAAGTTTGAGCTTGATGCAAATGGCTAAAATATCTTCTGCTTTATATGATTATCAATCAAATAAAAAGTTATTCTATGTACCAATCCTTACATCTCCTACTACCGGTGGGGTGACAGCTAGTTTTGGTATGTTGGGGGATATCATTATTGCCGAACCCAATGCCTACATTGCCTTTGCGGGTAAAAGAGTAATTGAACAAACATTGAATAAAACAGTACCCGACGGTTCACAAGCGTCTGAGTATTTATTTCAGAAGGGCTTATTCGATCTAATCGTACCACGTAATCCTTTAAAAAGCGTTCTGAGTGAGTTATTTCAACTCCACACTTTCTTTCCTTTGAATCAAAATTAGACGAATAGGGTTGTCTTTGTTGACATAAGATCTAATTGTATCAAAGAATCAAAAGTCACAGAAAATAGAAAATCTGCCTCTTTTTTCTATATTTCTGATTATTGATCAAGAAGTCTCTATCAACAAGATAAAAGATGAAATTCTTATTTTCGTGAAAATAGGCAAATAAAAAATATCTTCTTCTCGTCATATATAATTAAATTAAAATCTAATCTATAAAATATAGAAAATATAGAATTTTTTATCTTTCTATATCTTACGATAATCTTATTTTTACTAAGAATCCCTGCTGGATGGCATTCTAACAAACCCTTCAATATAAATAGAATCTAATTTATTTTTAAGTGCTTAGTAAATGAAATTCGAAGACAAGAGCAAAAAATGAATAAAATAATATCGCATTCATATCCTTTCAAATCTTTCATGTAGAAAGATGAAATGAAAAACTACATTATATACTCACTTAGATATATACTTATATCTATACTTAATAGAATAGATATTAAGTATAGATATAAGTATATATAATTCCAATTTAGAATTATCAAATTATAATAAGATATCTTTATTCTTTATATATAATAAGATATCTTTATATTCTAAATAATAAATATAAAATCTAAATAAAAATAACAGGTACAAATAGTAAATCGAGGTACCCATTCTATGACAACTCTTAACTTTCCCTCTGTTTTGGTCCCTTTAGTAGGCCTAGTATTTCCGGCAATCGCAATGGCTTCTTTATTTCTTCATGTTCAAAAAAACAAGATTGTTTAGAGCCGATGGCACAAACTCTCATCTATTTTTTTTTCAAAATTTACGCTTGTATCATAACACAGATATCCATTTAGACAAATTGGTATAAGCGGCTTCCGCCGAAAAACTCTTATGTCTCCAGAAAATACTATATTCTAGCGATTTTCAAATAGACCCGAATCGGCGGATGGCTGAACTGTAAAGTTGGTCTATCTATATGCATGTGGCTATCTTTAGTGAGATCATACGAAGGGTATGTTATTAGTTTAGATCTAACCAATTTAATGAATTACTCCTAAAGGTTCACATCAAACTAGTACTAGTTGATGCGGGTTACTTCGGAAACAAACGGACTAAAGTCAAATTCATTTGGGGTATTCTCTCAATAAAAAAAAGTAACTGGATAAAGTATGAGTTGTCGATCAGAACATATATGGATAGAACCTATAACGGGGGCTCGAAAAACAAGTAATTTCTGCTGGGCTGTTATCCTTTTTTTAGGTTCATTAGGATTCTTGTTGGTTGGAACCTCGAGTTATCTTGGTAGAAATTTGATATCTTTATTTCCGTCTCAGCAAATAGTTTTTTTTCCACAAGGAATTGTGATGTCTTTCTACGGGATCGCGGGTCTTTTTATTAGCTCCTATTTGTGGTGCACAATTTCGTGGAATGTAGGTAGTGGTTATGATCGATTTGATAGAAAAGACGGAATAGTGTGTATCTTTCGTTGGGGATTTCCTGGAAAAAATCGTCGGGTCTTCCTCCGATTTTTTATAAAAGATATTCAGTCCATCAGAATAGAAGTTAAAGAGGGTATTTATGCTCGGCGTGTCCTTTATATGGATATCAGAGGCCAGGGAGCCATTCCATTGACTCGTACTGATGAGAATTTTACTCCACGGGAAATGGAACAAAAAGCTGCTGAATTGGCCTATTTCTTGCGTGTACCAATTGAAGTATTTTAAGAAATGAGCCGAGAAATGAATGCTTTCTCAGCAGAAGGGCAAAAACGCAAGAATAATTCTATAACATATATAACATAACTTAATCGAGGTTTCTTCAGAACATTCATTCGAGTCAAAGCAGACATATATGGAACAAGTATAAAAAAACTCTTTTGGGGATCTTTTATATGTATCGAAATATACACAACTCAATAAAAAAAAATAAGAAAAAAATTGAAATATCTCATAATCAACCATTTCTAAATAAGGAAATTCCCCCCTTTTTACTTGTTGGAATTGAGACTTTTAATAGAACTGATGCGTGAGAGAAATATTAGATTACATAGAGTCGACGGATGAGATGGGTTCATTAACAATTCACAGTGAAAAATGGCAAAAAAGAAAGCATTCATTCCTCTTTTATATCTTGCATCTATAGTATTTTTGCCCTGGTGGATTTCTCTCTCATTTCAAAAAAGTCTGGAATCTTGGGTTACTAATTGGTGTAATACTAGGCAATCCGAAACTTTTTTGAATGATATTGAAGAAAAGAGTATTCTAGAAAAATTTATAGAATTAGAGGAACTTCTCTTGTTAGAGGAAATGATCAAGGAATACTCGGAGACACATCTACAAAACCTTGGTATAGGAATTCACAAAGAAACAATCCAATTAATCAAGATACACAACGAGGGTCGTATTCATACGATTTTGCACTTCTCGACAAATATAATCTGTTTCATTATTCTAAGTGGTTATTCTATTTTGGGTAATAAAGAACTTTTTATTCTTAACTCTTGGGCTCAGGAATTCCTATATAACTTAAGTGACACAATAAAAGCTTTTTCTCTTCTTTTATTAACTGATTTGTGTATCGGATTTCATTCGCCGCATGGTTGGGAACTGCTGATTGGCTTTGTCTACAAGGATTTTGGATTTGTTCAGAATGATCAAATTATATCTGGCCTTGTTTCCACTTTTCCAGTCATTGTAGATACAATTTTCAAATATTGGATTTTCCGTTATTTAAATCGCGTATCTCCGTCACTTGTAGTGATTTATCATTCAATGAATGACTGAAAAATTATCTACCTAATCCAATTATAATGTTTCTTACTTTGTAGTTGTATATAAGCAAAGCGTTGAAAATCGCTTTATATTTCTAGCCATCCCGCGGATTCCTCCTATATTCCTATAAAAATAGAAATTAATTTCTATTAATCCAGTCAAATTATTCCAGTAAATAACAGAATCGTGGATAGGAAACTCCATTAGTGACCTACCCCAATTTATTGTAGAAATTTTTGGGATCAATGCTTGGACCATGCAAACTAGAAATACTTTTTCTTGGATAAAGGAACAGATTACTCGATCTATTTCCGTATCGCTCATGATATATATCATAACTCGTACATCCATTTCAAATGCATATCCCATTTTTGCACAGCAGGGTTATGAAAATCCACGAGAAGCGACTGGACGTATTGTATGCGCCAATTGCCATTTAGCTAATAAACCGGTCGATATTGAGGTTCCGCAAGCGGTACTTCCCGATACTGTATTTGAAGCAGTTGTTCGAATTCCTTATGATATGCAACTGAAACAAGTTCTTGCTAATGGTAAAAAAGGCGCTTTGAATGTGGGGGCTGTTCTTATTTTACCAGAGGGTTTTGAATTAGCCCCTCTCGATCGTATTTCCCCCGAGATAAAAGAAAAGATGGGCAATCTGTCTTTTCAGAGCTATCGCCCCAATCAAAAGAATATTCTTGTCATAGGCCCTGTTCCTGGTCAGAAATATAGTGAAATAACCTTTCCTATTCTTTCCCCCGACCCCGCTACTAAGAAAGACATTCACTTCTTAAAATATCCTATTTACGTAGGCGGAAACAGGGGAAGGGGCCAGATTTATCCTGACGGGAGCAAGAGTAACAATACAGTTTATAATGCTACAGCATCAGGTATAGTAAGCAAAATCCTACGAAAAGAAAAGGGGGGATACGAAATAACCATAGCGGATACATCGGATGGACGTCAAGTGGTTGATATTATCCCTCGGGGGCCAGAACTTCTTATTTCAGAAGGCGAATCTATCAAATTGGATCAACCGTTGACAAGTAATCCTAATGTGGGCGGATTTGGTCAGGGAGATGCAGAAATAGTACTTCAAGATCCATTACGTGTACAAGGCCTTTTGTTCTTCTTCGCATCTGTTATTTTGGCACAAATCTTTTTGGTTCTTAAAAAGAAACAGTTCGAGAAGGTTCAATTGTCCGAAATGAATTTCTAGACTCGCGGATTTATCGACATCAAATTTGTAAAAAGAACCAAATTATTTTTAGTAATTATGATTATCTATGATAAAAAATGAAATTCTAAAAAGCCTTTTGTTTGTTTATACTCTTTTTCTACGAGATGCCGGGAATTCCTTAGTACCACATTCCTAGCCATAGTATGTAGATTTTGAAGAAGACTATTTGACTTGACCCCTTCTTTTGTTGTTTTTTTTTTATCAAAATTGCGGTGATGTTATTATGTTGCTATTGTCAGATTGAAATGTCATAAAATGCATTTTATTCTACTAAAATTCACTTCGGCTAGATCCTATCCA